AAAGAAAATCATGTATTGGTTCAGATAAATCCATTTTTTATAAAAAATCAAAAACGAAGAATTTCATGACTTTATTGACCTGACCAGGAAAAAAGCAGTTTTTCTATTTTTTATGATACTTTGAAATTGTTAATTGAATGAAAGTCTAATGGGTATGAATTGACGTAGATGCTTTTATTTTATTGGACCACTATCCATTCTTTATTCGTCGAAAGAGTAGTTTAAACCTATCTATTTTTGATATCATTTATCTACTTTGAAACCATTACTATTATAATATATAATATTGAAATCGGTTTTGTTTTCAATCTAAATTAAGCTAGGAGTCTCATTAAGCAACCACTAGTTTGAATTGCCCAAGCAAAAATCTCATTGTTTTAGATCCGAACTAAGCCTTCGTAATTCGTAATTTTTTTGAATCGAATTAAGGGTTTATTCATTGTTTATTTGAGGTAAATTCGAAATTGTTCGAATTGTGTAATCATCAATTACTGACATTGGTAAGCGACCCAAAGCGATTTGATTATAATTCAATTCGTGACGATCATAAGTAGAAAGTTCATATTCTTCGGTCATTGATAAACAATTTGTTGGGCAATACTCAACGCAATTACCACAAAATATACAGATTCCAAAATCAATACTGTAATTAAGCAATCGTTTCTTTCGAATATCAGTTTCCAACTTCCAATCAACAACGGGTAAATCTATAGGACATACACGCACACATACTTCACAAGCAATGCATTTATCAAATTCAAAGTGTATTCGGCCTCGGAAACGTTCCGATGTGATCAATTTTTCGTAGGGGTATTGAATAGTTACAGGTAAACGATTTGCGTGGGACAGGGTAATCATGAAACCTTGGCCGATGTATCTGGCGGCTCGTATTGTTTGTTGACCATAATTTATGAATTCAGTTATCATAGGGAGCATATGTTGAATATCTATAAAAAAGATTTTATGCTTGTTTCTTTCTCTTGTTTGAGACAAGTCGTGAATCTAGGATATTGTGGTCTTTTACAGTGAAAGAAGTTGGGACGAGGTTGTCAATAATAGATTACCTAGAGAAATCGGTAAAAGAAATTTCCACCCAAGATTTAATAGTTGGTCCATTCTCAGCCTCGGTAAAGTCCATCTTGTTGCAATAGGAATGAACAAAAACAAATAAGTTTTGGCTAATGTGATAAAGATACCAATTAGTGTTCCAAAGACTTTACCCCCTTTATTTATGCCAAATAGCTCAGGAACAAATATGTACGGAATAGAAAGATTCCAACCTCCCAAGTAAAGAACTGTTACAAATAATGAAGAAACTAGTAGATTCAGATATGAAGCAATGTAAAATAAACCAAATTTGATACCTGAATATTCGGTTTGATACCCTGCTACTAATTCTTCTTCTGCTTCTGGTAAATCAAAAGGTAATCTTTCACACTCGGCGAGAGAAGAAATTAGAAAAACGATAAACCCGATGGGTTGACGCCACAAATTCCACCCCCAAAAACCATATTTTGACTGCGCTTCCACTATATCAACTGTACTTGAACTGTTAGATAATCATAGTCGATGATAACATCACTGTGCCCATCGCTATTCCAGAACCGTACGTGAGATTTTCACCTCATACGGCTCCTCAGAGGTCACAAATAAATCTAAGGGCCCTTTCCTATTCTTTATCTTGATATGTTTGTCAGATAGAGTCAAAATCTATCCTAAGGTCCCAAATTAGACCAATGGAATTCTGTCTGCTATATTTAAAACTAATAAATAAGTGCTTCTGAATTTATCTCATCTTTTAAGAATTTTAATTTTTCTTTGTTGATTAATAACCTTATCATTAAATAAAAAAATGTGCTTTATAGCAATATCACATATACATTTCAACCTCTAATTTTCAATTACGAAAAAAATTAGAGAGTACATTAGTTCATGAATCATGACAAAAATTTTATCTCTCTAAATAGAAATCAAAATTGAATTATAGGAAAGAAAGAATAAAAACAAAAAAAGAAAAAAGGAAGAAAAAAAAAAAAAGACATCCCTCCTTTTTGCTTTTGCAATTAGATTCTTTTCTTTCTATTTCGATTTTTTTATTTCATTCCTATTCTCCTTTCTCAGAAAAAGGGCCTTTAACCAAAGTAAAAGATTACTTCGTTCTTGATAGTTAGTTACTTACTCAGTGGATAGGAACATACTCTGGATCAGAATCATAGGGAGTACTTCTTGATCATTTCTACGAACGTAAAGCCCCAATTTGAATTCCTTTTATGTACAGAAATATCCTCTTGGATAACTTACATAATCTCAATTACTAATCCTTTGTGTATCTTGGTCTTCCTAACCATCCACTCATTTTTTGTTTCAAAAACCTCCCGTTGTGGAAATCCATCTATGGTAATAGACAGTAAAAACTCCATAGAGTTGGTCTTTTGAACCCGCTTCAAGCTATCATGACAATTCACGAATCTTGGGGTAAACAATCTCTCTTGCTTATGTTTACTTTTTTCACCATTTGATTCTTGTACATAGGAAATGAGACTCAACTTTTTTACTGCAAATTTAGAAGCCGTTTTCTTTCACTCATATAACTATCTGGTTTAGTTCATCAACTCAAATGCTGAAGAAAAATAAAAATATATATAGTCAATCAAATCTTTTTATCCTTGTTTCTAGAAAGAAAAGAATTTTTATAAATTTTAGGTCTCACCGAATCACACGTAGAGATATTGATAACACACATAGAGCTAATGGTATTTCATAACTAATTGATTGAGCAGCTGCCCGTAGACCACCTAAAAAGGAATATTTATTATTTGATCCATACCCCGACATAAGAAGTCCAACGGGAGCAATACTTGAAATGGCAATCCAAAAAAAAACACCAATACTAAGATCGGCTAGAACAAGGTGATCACCAAAAGGAATTACTGAATAACTTAGAAAGATAGATATTACTGCTATGGATGGTCCAATACTGAATAAACGAGTATCTCCTGTAGATGGAATAAGGTTCTCTTTCAAAAGTAGTTTTGTCCCATCTGCTAGAGCTTGAAGAATTCCTAAAGGGCCGGCATATTCAGGCCCGATACGTTGTTGTATTCCTGCAGATATTTCTCTTTCTAACCAAACAATTACTAGTACACCTATTGTGATTCCTAATACAAGAGTCACAATAGGGACAAGCATCCATATGATCCCATAGACTTCTTTTAAGGATTCCAATTTGGAAAAAGAATTGATAGTCTCTATTTCTGTTGTATCAATTATCATTTCAACGATCAACTTCTCCCATAATGATATCTATGCTACCTAGTATTGTCATAATATCAGCCAATTTCATTCTTTTAACTAACTGAGGAAGAATTTGCAAATTGATAAAACCTGGTGGGCGAATTTTCCATCTCCAAGGAAAAACGCTCTGGTCTCCTATCAGAAAAATCCCCAATTCTCCTTTTGGGGCTTCAACTCTCACATAAAGTTCTTGTTTCGACAATTCAAAAGTTGGAGAAGGCTTTTTACTAATAAACCGATATTCAAAATCATTCCATTCAGGATCTTTTAATCTGTCAAAACGTCGCATTTCTAAATTTTCGTAAGGCCCTCCTGGAATTCCTTCCAGAGCCTGTTGAATAATCTTTATGGATTCTGTCATTTCACCGATTCGTACTAAATAACGAGCTAATGAATCCCCTTCTCGTTGCCATTGAACCTGCCAATCAAATTCGTCGTAAGACTCATAATGATCAACTTTACGAAGATCCCATTCTATTCCGGAAGCTCGTAGCATTGGTCCCGATAAACCCCAATTTACTGCCTCGTCTCTCCCAATAATGCCTACGCCTTCAACTCGTTCTAAAAAAATAGGATTCCGGGTAATAAGTTTTTGATACTCAGCAACCCCTGTTAAAAAATAATCGCAAAAATCCAAACATTTATCTATCCAGCCATAGGGTAGATCGGCAGCCACTCCTCCAATACGAAAATAATTATGCATCATTCGCATACCGGTGGCAGCTTCGAATAGGTCATATATCAATTCTCTTTCTCGAAAAATATAGAAGAAAGGGGTCTGTGCACCAATATCCGCCATAAAAGGACCGAGCCATAACAAATGAGAAGCTATCCGACTCAACTCCAACATAATGACTCTGATATAGCTAGCCCTTTTAGGTACTTGAATATTGCCTAATTGTTCGGGTCCATTTATGGTTATTGCTTCTGTGAACATAGTAGCTAAATAATCCCAACGTGTTACATAAGGCAAATATTGTATAATTGTTCGGTTTTCCGCAATTTTCTCCATCCCTCTATGTAAATAACCCAATATTGGTTCGCAGTCGACAACATCTTCACCATCTAGAGTAACGATGAGTCGAAGAACACCGTGCATTGATGGGTGCTGAGGCCCCATATTGACTATCATGAGGTCTTTTCTTGTAGTTGGTGCAGTCATAAGTTTTTTAACGATTCATTCTTCCATGAATTACTGAAAGTGAAAAGAAGTTCATCAAAATTTAATCGAAACATATAAGTTAAAATGAAATAACTCTTCAAATTAATCAAATTAACGAGTTTTTGTCTCTCGAATCTCCAACTGATTAATTAATTCTTTATAACGTACTCTATTTTTTTTTGCCAAATAAGCTAGCAGTCGTTGACGTTTTCCCAAAATTTTCTTCAAACCTCTCTGAGATAAATAGTCTTTTTTGTGCAATTCTAAATGTGAAGTAAGTCTCCGTATCTTATTGGTGAAATTGAATACTTGAAATTCAACAGATCCTTTCTTTTCTTCTTGAAAAATAACTGAAATGACAGAATTTTTTACCATAAATGAATTTCCCCTTTCTTTATTTTACAGATATGGATTTTTTCTAATTTTATTGATCAGTAATAATAATGCCAGTAATTTGAACGTGGTATATAGACTTAATTTCTTTATGAACCTCTAATTTTAGCAATTCCAATAAATTAATCAAATTTTAAATTTGATTCAGATAGGAATCCAAAAAGGTGGTAGGTACGTTTTTTTCAGTCACAAAAGCGAATAATTGAAACCTAAAATCCTAAAATGAAGAAGATTCTGTTGATTCATTTCTAGATCTAATCAATACCTTATTTTATTGATTTAGTATTGTCTACTCGAATTAGATTCGAATGAGATGTAAAACAAGGCATGTTTGCATTTGTTTGCTTTCAGATACTCTATACGAGACAGGGTATATAGTACTATCAATTAATTTTCAATCGTGGATACATATGTATCCTTAAGATACTGAAACGGCTACCATTATTGGTATCAAACCAATAACGATTCATACAAGCTAAATCTTCTAATCGATAATTAGGCCAAAGAAAGAACTTAAATTTAATTAATTCATTTTTATCTTTATAAAGGGGTTTCCGTTCACCCAAAAATTGACTCCAGTTTTTTACATTGGTTTCGTTGAAAAATACTGAATTTCTATCGACGACATTCCAATTCAAAGAATTAAAAAAACTTCGAATTCTCAATTCTCTACGACGTCTAGACCATAAAATATTTTCAGGAACAAGCAAATCAAAATGAGTTTTTTCTGTATTTATTCTTTGATTTTGAGGTTGCAGAATGAATTCGTCAAAATTCTTTTTATCAACATATCTTTGTTCTCGGTATCTTTGATTAGTTTGGTGTTTACTTTTATGAACCAATGAAATACCTATGGTTTGATACATAATAAATTGTCCATTATGTTTTACAGACAACCGAATAGGTTCGATAATCAATACCCCCTTCTTCATCAAGTCTGTAAGAGGTAAATTTGCCTGAATCAGCATTATATCCAAACTCATTTCTCTCCTTTGAATTGACGATATAGTAATTTTGGTTGGATTTATCAGTCGAAGCAGGAGACAATATACCTTGATATTTTCGAGCATTCTTTTATTCAAAGCATCGTTCCATCTCAATTGAAAAAGCAAATAACGTTTCAAGAACAAATCTAGTTCTGCTTCCGTGTTGCTTTTGTATTGTTTTTTATTTTGACCCTTTTTTGTGTCTGATTCCACGTAATCTTTTTCAAGATCGGTTTGATGTTTTGAAAAAACAGGGCTCAGATTTCCTTTGTTTTCTATATCTGATCCACGCTCTCTTTGACTTGGGGGTTCTTTTGTTTCTTGACTTCGATTCTTTATTCTTTTATTTGATGGTAGAAAAAAGTTTTGTTTTTGGTTTTTATTTTGAATAACATTTTCATTTGTATTCAAATTAAAAAGAAGGAATTTGCTTGGTATAATCCACGGTTTTATTTTATAGACATTATAAAGTAGTACAAATTCTGGGAAGAACCAAAATTCCAGATTCAATATGGGACGATTAAATATTTTTTCATTCATTCCCATCCAATCAAAAAAGACTTTTTTCGAATTTTTTTTAGTTTTTTCTGGATTTTGATGAGTTGTAAGATAAAAAACCCCTTTTTTCTCAATTTTATCAATTATTTGATAATTATTAATACCAATTTTAGTATTTGGATTACTGTTGGTATCGATCTTAACCCAGGCTTCAATATCTCCTTTTTGTCTAAGAGAAAAATGGATAATTTTCCAATCAAAATATTTTCTATCGAGATTTCTTTCTATATCTAGAATATTGACCTTTCTTAGATAATTATTGATATGAAGATTGCCGGGCATATCAACAAAGTTGTGTTTGGACGTGTTGGAATTATACGAAATTTCTAAGTTCTTCTTTACTTGAAAGGGTAATCTAGAAAAAAATGAGTCACTTTTATTTTCATAATTAATTGATTTATATGCTAAAAGACCATATCTATAACATTTTTTAAAATTATCTTTTTGGTTTGATAATGAATAGAGTTCCGAATCATTTTCTTTTTTGTAATGAATTAATTGGTCTTTTTCATATGAATTCCATTTGTTTAAGTTTCAAATCCTTCATTTTTGTTTCTATCAGTGAAGAATTTGGCCAATTTCCAGATTCAATTTGACTAAATGATTCGTTAATTATTTGATTACTAATTAGATAATCTTTTTCTTTTTTTGTTTCATTGGATTCAGATATTTCTTTGAATCTAAATAATACAATTGGATTTACTTTTGAAAGTTCTTTTTTTATTTTTTTTAGAAATCCAATACTTTTGATAAACCATTTTTTGGTTTCTTTTGAAACTCTTCTAAATAATTTTGTTTTTCCTTTGAAAATTTTTAGAGTTAGAAAATATTTCTTTTTGAATTTTCCAATTTTTTTTTCGAGTTCCTTAAAAATGGGCTCAAAAAAGGAAGGGCGCTTTCGGGGAGAACCAAAGGGAAGTTCAGCTTCCATTCCCCAAACTGTTAAAAAACAAAAATCATCTTTTTGCTTTTGCTTTTTCATTAGCTCTCCGCGGGAGGGGTACAGTTTAGATATATGCCAAGGTTTCAGACAAAAAGGAAATAAAATTTTGATCTGAATCCCGTCTCTCAACCAATCTTTGGGAAATTCTGTTTCTGATAATTGAA